GTTAATGTAGCTTAATAACAAAGCGAAGCACTGAAAATGCTTAAATGAGCACTAAAAGCTCCATAAACACATAGGTTTGGTCCCAGCCTTATTATTAGTTACCAGTAGGCATACACATGCAAGTCTCCACCTTCCAGTGAGAATGCCCTCTAGACCCCTACCGACCAAAAGGAGCAGGTATCAAGCACGCGGCCCCCCCCCCAGCTCACAACACCTTGCCAAGCCACACCCCCACGGGAAACAGCAGTGATAGACATTAAGCAATAAACGAAAGTTTGACTAAGCCATACTTACACACCCAGGGTTGGTAAATTTCGTGCCAGCCACCGCGGTCATACGATTAACCCAAATTAATAAATACGGCGTAAAGAGTGTTTTAGAAACCAACCACACACTAAAGTTAAGAATTAACTAAGCCGTAAAAAGCCCTAGTTAAAGCAAAAACTACCAACGAAAGTGACTTTAAACCCCTGAAACCACGACAGTTAAGACCCAAACTGAGATTAGACACCCCACTATGCTTAACCGTAAACCAAAATAATTTACAAACAAAATTATTCGCCAGAGTACTACAAGCAACAGCTCAAAACTCAAAGGACTTGGCGGTGCTTTATACCCCTCTAGAGGAGCCTGTTCTATAAACGATAAACCCCGATAAACCTCACCACCCCTTGCTAATTCAACCTATATACCGCCATCCTCAGCAAACCCTGTTAAGGACTTAAAGTAAGCAAGATACTTATACACTAAAACGTTAGGTCAAGGTGTAGTCTATGGGACGGGAAGAAATGGGCTACATTTCCTACACCCATAGGACATAAACGCTAGCCCTAATGAAACACAAGGCAAAAGGCGGATTTAGTAGTAAACCAAGAATAGAGAGCCTGATTGAATTGGGCAATGAAGCACGCACACACCGCCCGTCACCCTCCTCAAATATGCTACACTACACACATACATAATTACCCCAAACCAAACTATATAGAGGAGACAAGTCGTAACAAGGTAAGCATACTGGAAAGTGTGCTTGGAACCACCAAAGTGTAGCTTAATTATTAAAGCACCCGGCTTACACCCGGAAGATTTCTAACACATGACCACTTTGAGATACTAGATCTAGCCCAAACAACTCTAAACAAAACAATAAAACTAACTAAACTAAAACATTTACTTAACCTGTATCAGTATAGGAGATAGAAAGTACAACCAGGCGCTATAGAAATAGTACCGTAAGGGAAAGATGAAAGAACCCACTAAAGTACAAAAAAGCAAAGATTACGACTTATACCTTTCGCATAATGATTTAACCAGAACACCTTCACAAAGAGAACTTCAGCCAAACATCCCGAAACCAGACGAGCTACTTACAGGCAGTAAAAGAACAAACTCATCTATGTAGCAAAATAGTGAGAAGACCTATAAGTAGAGGTGAAAAGCCTACCGAGCCTGGTGATAGCTGGTTGTCCAGATCAGAATATTAGTTCAACTTTAAACTTGCCTAAAGAACCAATAATCCCACTGTAAGTTTAGATGTTAATTCATAGAGGTACAGCTCAATGAATAAGGATACAACCTTTAATAGAGAGTAACAAAATCTTACAACCATTGTAGGCCTAAAAGCAGCCATCAATTAAGAAAGCGTTATAGCTCAACACAAACCAAACCCCCTATTCCAAACACCCTAAACCAACTCCCATTAATTTCACTGGACTAATCTATTTACTAATAGAAGAAATAATGTTAATATGAGTAACAAGAATCACACTTCTCCTAGCACAAACCTATATCAGATCGGATGCCCACTGATAATTAAACAACAGATATCCTCAACCCCTTTCCAAATTAAATATCAAAACATCTGTTAACCCAACACAGGAGTGCACGCACTAAAGGAAAGATTAAAATAAGTAAAAGGAACTCGGCAAAAACGAACCCCGCCTGTTTACCAAAAACATCACCTCTAGCATCAAAAGTATTAGAGGCACTGCCTGCCCAGTGACTTAAGTTTAACGGCCGCGGTATCCTGACCGTGCAAAGGTAGCATAATCACTTGTTCTTTAATTAAGGACTTGAATGAATGGCCACACGAGGGTTCAACTGTCTCTTACTTACAATCAGTGAAATTGACCTCTTCGTGAAGAGGCGAAGATGTACTAGCAAGACGAGAAGACCCTATGGAGCTTAAATTTACTACCCAACCTGCGCCCTACACCCCCAAACAGGTCCCCAACACCCGCACTTATGGGTACACAATTTTGGTTGGGGTGACCTCGGAGCACAAAACAACCTCCGAACTATTCATGCCTAGACACAACCAGTCAAAGCCCCTTATAAGCATATTGACCCAAAAATTGACCAACGGAACAAGTTACCCTAGGGATAACAGCGCAATCCTGTTCAAGAGTCCATATCGACAGCAGGGTTTACGACCTCGATGTTGGATCAGGACATCCAAATGGTGTAACCGCTATTAACGGTTCGTTTGTTCAACGATTAAAGTCCTACGTGATCTGAGTTCAGACCGGAGAAATCCAGGTCGGTTTCTATCTGCTTCACATTCCTCCCAGTACGAAAGGACAAGAGAAATAGAGCCAATTGCACAACAAAGCTCTCAGTAAAATAGATGACTTCATCTTAATCTAGTACCCCCCCCCCCACCCTGCCCAAAGAAACAGGGTTTGTTAAGATGGCAGAGACCGGTAATTGCATAAAACTTAAAACTTTATATTCAGAGGTTCAACTCCTCTTCTTAACACATGTTTATAGTCAACCTTCTCTTACTAATTATTCCAATCATCCTGGCTATAGCATTCCTCACACTTCTAGAACGAAAGACCCTAGGCTATATACAACTCCGCAAAGGACCTAACATCGTTGGACCAAATGGACTACTCCAACCATTTGCCGACGCAATAAAATTATTTATTAAAGAACCCCTCCGACCCCTTACATCCTCCTCACTACTATATGTAATCGCCCCAACCCTAGCCCTATCAATTGCCCTCATTATATGAACCCCTCTCCCTATCCCCTTCCCACTAATCAACATCAACTTAGGAGTACTATTCATCCTAGCCACATCAAGCCTAGCCGTATACTCAATCCTATGATCAGGATGAGCATCAAACTCAAAATACGCCCTAATCGGAGCTCTACGAGCAGTAGCGCAAACCATCTCTTATGAAGTCACTCTGGCAATTATCCTCCTGTCCATCCTCATAATAAACGGGACATACATTCTACCAACATTTATCCTAACCCAAGAACACACATGACTCCTTCTCCCATCATGACCCTTGGCAATAATATGATTCATCTCGACGCTAGCAGAAACAAACCGAGCACCTTTCGACCTTACAGAAGGAGAATCAGAACTAGTTTCGGGCTTTAATGTAGAATACGCCGCAGGACCATTCGCCCTATTCTTCATAGCTGAATACACCAACATCATCATGATAAATGCCCTAACAACCACAATTTTCCTAAGCTCGCTCAACAACTTAAACTCTCCAGAATTCTTCTCAACAAGCTTTACCCTAAAAACTCTACTCTTAACGACTATATTCCTATGAATCCGAGCATCTTACCCCCGATTTCGATACGACCAACTAATACACCTCCTATGAAAGAATTTCCTGCCTCTGACACTAGCCCTGTGCATATGGTACGCCTCTCTACCCATTTTCCTAGCCAGTATTCCACCACAAAAATAGAAATATGTCTGACAAAAGAGTTACTTTGATAGAGTAAATAATAGAGGTAATAACCCTCTTATTTCTAGGATTATAGGACTTGAACCTACCCCTAAGAATTCAAAATTCTTAGTGCCACCAACTACACCAAATCCTACAAAAGTAAGGTCAGCTAAATAAGCTATCGGGCCCATACCCCGAAAATGTTGGTTTATATTCCTTCCCGTACTAATCAAACCACCTATTCTCCTACTAATTTACCTCACCCTATTCACTGGATCCATCCTCACAATAATCAGCTCCCACTGACTCCTAACCTGAATCGGTCTAGAAATAAACATACTAGCTATTATCCCAATTCTTATCAAAAAAGCACCTCCCCGATCAACAGAAGCAGCAACCAAATACTTCCTAACACAAGCCACCGCATCAATAGTACTAATCATAGCTATCATTATCAACAGCATACACTCAGGGCAATGAGCAATAACCAAACCATTCGACCCACTTCCATCCCTAATAATAACACTCTCACTAACAATAAAACTAGGCATATCCCCATTCCACTTCTGGGTCCCAGAAGTCACCCAAGGAGTTACCCTAATATCAGGCTTAGTCCTACTAACATGACAAAAACTAGCCCCTATCGCTATCCTTCTACAAACACACCAAACAATCAACCCAAACATAATATTAGCAATCGCCCTACTATCAACCCTAGTCGGAGGTTGAGGAGGTCTAAACCAAACACAATTACGAAAAATCCTTGCATTCTCATCCATCGCACACATAGGATGAATGATAGCTATCATCACATTCAACCCTTCCGCAACAATCCTTAACCTCCTAGTCTACCTAGCTCTAACAATCCCAACATTCTCCCTACTCATGTCAAACTCTAGCACTACCACACTAACCTTAACACACCTTTGAAACAAAATGCCCGTACTCACCCTAATCATTGCAACCCTCCTATTATCACTAGGAGGACTGCCCCCACTCTCAGGATTCTTGCCAAAATGAATCATCATCCAAGAACTCTCAAAAAATTACAACATTATCCTGCCCATCCTCATAGCCACTCTAGCCTTACTAAACCTATTTTTTTACATGCGACTAATCTATTCTTCATCCCTAACCATATTCCCGACAACTAACAATACCAAAATAAAATGACAATTTGAAATCACCCTACCCATAACCGCAACAACCCCAATAATTGTACTAGCATCTATACTACTCCCCCTCACCCCGATAATCTCATCCCTAAACTAGGGACTTAGGAGTATAATTAGACCAAGAGCCTTCAAAGCTCTAAGAAAGCAACAAACGCTTAGCCCCTGACAAAAACTAAGGACTGCAAGACTTATCCTACATCTACTGAACGCAAATCAGCCACTTTAATTAAGCTAAGTCCTTACTAGACTGGTGGGATCCAACCCCACGAAACTTTAGTTAACAGCTAAATACCCTAATCAACTGGCTTCAATCTACTTCTCCCGCCGCCAAGAAAAAAAGGCGGGAGAAGCCCCGGCAGAATTGAAGCTGCTCCTTTGAATTTGCAATTCAATATGCAATATCACCTCGGGGCCTGGTAAAAAGAGGACTTAACCTCTGTACTTAGATTTACAGTCTAATGCTCTACTCAGCCATCTTACCATACCTATGTTCATCAACCGCTGGCTATATTCCACCAACCATAAAGATATTGGCACACTATACTTAGTATTTGGCGCATGAGCGGGAATAGTAGGGACAGCCCTAAGTCTCCTCATCCGAGCAGAACTAGGCCAGCCAGGAACCCTATTAGGAGACGACCAGATCTACAATGTTATCGTCACAGCTCATGCATTTGTCATAATTTTTTTCATGGTTATGCCAATTATAATTGGGGGATTTGGAAACTGATTAGTGCCACTAATAATTGGAGCCCCTGACATAGCATTCCCCCGAATAAACAATATAAGCTTCTGACTGCTGCCGCCTTCCTTCCTTCTTCTTATAGCCTCATCAATAGTAGAAGCAGGTGCAGGAACAGGATGAACTGTGTACCCCCCATTAGCAGGCAACTTAGCCCACGCAGGGGCCTCAGTAGATCTCACCATCTTCTCACTCCATCTAGCAGGGGTTTCATCTATCTTAGGCGCTATCAACTTCATCACAACTATTGTTAATATAAAACCACCAGCCATGACTCAATACCAAACCCCCCTATTTGTATGATCCGTTATAATTACAGCAGTCCTACTCCTCCTGTCCCTCCCTGTACTCGCAGCAGGCATTACCATGCTCTTAACAGACCGAAATCTCAACACAACCTTCTTTGACCCTGCTGGAGGAGGGGACCCTATCCTATACCAACATCTGTTTTGATTCTTTGGTCACCCTGAAGTGTACATCCTTATTTTACCTGGATTCGGAATAATCTCCCATATTGTATCCTACTACTCAGGAAAAAAGGAGCCATTTGGGTACATAGGTATAGTCTGAGCCATAATATCCATTGGATTTTTAGGGTTCATTGTATGAGCCCATCACATATTCACAGTAGGAATGGATGTTGACACTCGAGCATACTTTACATCTGCTACTATGATTATTGCTATTCCAACAGGAGTAAAAGTATTTAGCTGATTAGCGACTTTACATGGGGGCAATATCAAATGATCCCCTGCTATATTATGAGCCCTTGGATTTATTTTCCTGTTTACAGTAGGAGGGCTAACAGGTATCGTTCTATCTAACTCTTCATTAGATATTGTCCTACATGATACCTACTATGTAGTAGCTCACTTCCACTACGTTTTATCCATAGGGGCAGTATTTGCCATTATAGGAGGCTTTGTACACTGGTTCCCACTATTCTCAGGGTACACCCTAGACCAAACCTGAGCTAAAATCCACTTCACAATTATATTTGTAGGGGTAAACCTAACCTTCTTCCCACAGCACTTCTTAGGTCTATCAGGTATACCTCGTCGCTACTCAGATTACCCCGACGCTTACACTATATGAAACACTGTTTCATCAATCGGATCATTTATCTCCATAACAGCAGTAGTACTAATAATCTTCATAGTATGAGAAGCATTTGCCTCAAAACGAGAAGTAGGAACAGTAGAACTGACTCCCACAAACCTTGAATGACTACATGGATGCCCTCCACCCTACCATACATTTGAAGAACCCACATACATTAAAGCCTAAATCAAGAAAGGAAGGAATCGAACCTTCTAAAAATTAGTTTCAAGCCAACTCCATAACCATTATGACTTTCTCCACCTGCAACACAGCATAATAAGATATTAGTATAATCACTACGTAACTTTGTCAAAGTTAAATTATAGGTTAAATCCCTATATATCTTTATGGCTCACCCCGTTCAACTTGGCTTCCAAGACGCTGCCTCACCGATCATAGAAGAACTGCTGTATTTCCACGACCACACCCTGATAATCGTATTTACAATCAGCTCATTAGTACTCTACATCATCTCACTCATACTATCAACTGAACTAACACACACGAGTACTATAGATGCACAAGAAGTAGAAACAGTGTGAACTATCCTACCTGCCGTAATCCTCATCCTAATTGCCCTGCCCTCACTACGAATTCTTTACATAATAGATGAAATTAATACCCCTTCCCTAACCCTAAAGACAATAGGCCATCAGTGATACTGAAGCTACGAGTATACCGACTACGACAACCTATGTTTTGACTCATACATAATCCCTACACCAGACCTAGAACCAGGAGACCTACGCCTCCTAGAAGTTGACAACCGCGTAATCCTCCCTACAGAAATGTCTATCCGCATACTCATCTCCTCCGAAGATGTCTTACACTCATGAACAGTCCCAGCACTCGGAATCAAAACTGATGCAATCCCAGGACGTCTAAATCAAGCAACCCTTATAACCTCCCGAGCAGGAATTTACTACGGCCAGTGCTCTGAAATCTGCGGCTCTAATCACAGCTTCATGCCAATCGTACTTGAACTAGTCCCACTGAAGTACTTTGAAGAGTGACTTCTCAAGACTCTCTAATAACACTGTGAAGCTAATAAAGCATTAACCTTTTAAGTTAAAGACAGAAAGAAAATAACCTCTCCACAGTGAAATGCCACAGCTAGACACATCCACATGAACTATAACTATTCTATCTACAGCCCTAACATTATTCATCCTATTCCAACTAAAACTACTAAAATTCACTTTTCCCACTGACCCCTCCCAAAAACTTATAAAACTACCCACACACACCAACCCATGAAATAAAAAATGAACCAAAACTTATTTACCTCTTTCATCACCCCCTCAATAGCAGGGCTTCCTATTATCACTCTCATTATCATATTTCCCAGTATTCTATTTCCCGCTCCCACACGACTAATCAACAATCGAATGACCTCAATACAACAATGACTAACTCAACTAGCCCTAAAACAACTGATAATCACTCACAATACAAAAGGACGAACTTGATCCCTCATGCTCATTACTCTAATAATATTCATTGGATCCACCAACCTACTAGGCCTACTTCCCCACACATTCACCCCTACTACCCAACTATCAATAAACCTTAGCATAGCTATCCCACTATGAGCAGCCACAGTACTTACAGGGTTCCGACACAAAACAAAAGCATCCCTAGCCCACTTCCTACCACAAGGAACACCTCCCCTATTAATTCCAATATTAGTATTAATCGAGACTATTAGCTTATTTATCCAACCCTTAGCCTTAGCTGTACGACTAACAGCTAATATCACAGCAGGCCACCTTCTTATACACCTAATTGGAGGAGCTACATTGGCACTCTCATCCATTAGCCCTACCACTGCCTTAATTACATTTATTATTCTCATTCTTCTCTCAGCCTTAGAATTAGCAGTTGCCCTAATCCAAGCATACGTATTTACCCTCTTAGTAAGCTTATACCTACATGACAACACATAATGACCCACCAAGCACATTCCTATCACATAGTAAATCCTAGCCCATGACCCCTCACAGGAGCCCTATCCGCCCTTCTAATAACATCAGGTCTGACCATATGATTTCACTTCAACTCCACAACCCTTCTGACCTTAGGCCTGATAACTAACACCCTAACAATACTTCAATGATGACGAGACGTTGTGCGAGAGAGTACATTCCAAGGCCACCACACCCCAACAGTTCAAAAAGGACTTCGATACGGAATAGTACTATTTATTATTTCAGAAGTACTATTCTTCGCAGGATTCTTCTGATCCTTCTACCATTCAAGCCTAGCACCTACCCCTGAATTAGGAGGGTGCTGACCCCCAACAGGCATCAACCCATTAAATCCTTTAGAAGTCCCACTATTAAACACAGCAGTCCTTCTAGCCTCAGGAGTATCAATCACCTGAGCACACCATAGCCTAATAGAAAACAATCGCAAACACATAACTCAAGCTCTATCTATCACAATTGCCCTAGGCTTATATTTCACACTTCTACAAGCATCAGAATACCTAGAGACCTCATTTACCATCTCAGATGGAGTATATGGCTCAACGTTCTTTATAGCCACAGGCTTCCACGGATTACATGTCATCATTGGATCCACTTTTTTAACCGTATGCCTTCTACGCCAATTGAATTTCCACTTTACACCTAACCATCACTTTGGGTTTGAAGCCGCAGCATGGTACTGACACTTCGTAGACGTAGTCTGACTGTTCCTGTACGTGTCAATTTACTGATGAGGCTCATATTCTTTTAGTATAATCAGTACAATTGACTTCCAATCAATAAGATTCGGACAGCAACCGAAAAAGAATAATAAACACCATAATCATACTGATTACTAACACCACCCTATCATCAATCCTAGTACTAGTGGCACTCTGACTTCCACAATTGAACATCTACACAGAAAAATATAGCCCCTATGAATGTGGGTTTGACCCAATAGGCTCAGCTCGTCTGCCCTTCTCTATAAAATTCTTCCTTGTAGCTATCACATTTCTCCTATTCGACCTAGAAATCGCCCTCCTATTACCCCTACCATGAGCCCTACAAACACACATACTAAACCTAATACTTACTGTAACTCTCATACTCATCTCTATCCTAGCCCTAGGACTAACCTACGAATGACTCCAAAAAGGACTAGAATGGCAAGAATATGGTAATTAGTTTAAACAAAACAAATGATTTCGACTCATTAAATTATGAACACACTCATAATTACCATCATGCCCTCAATTTCCACTAACATCATTTTAGCCTTCATTACAGCCCTATTAGGGGTACTAATATACCGATCACACCTCATATCCTCACTACTATGCCTAGAAGGAATGATACTATCAATATTTATCCTAACCAGCCTAATGGCCCTGAACCTACAGTTTACACTATCCTCTATCACCCCTATTATCCTATTAGTTTTCGCCGCCTGCGAAGCTGCCGTAGGACTAGCACTCTTGGTGATAGTATCAAATTCCTACGGAATAGACCACGTACAAAACCTGAACCTATTACAATGCTAAAAATTATCATCCCCACAATTATACTATTCCCACTCACCTGACACTCCAACCATCGCACACTATGAATTAACACTACAACCCATAGCCTTACAATCAGCCTTATTAGCTTCCACCTGCTTCACCAACCCAACAACAACCTACACTTCTCCACAACATTCTCTTCAGATACCCTATCCACCCCACTTGTAATACTTACAACATGACTTCTCCCATTAATAATCATAGCAAGCCAACATCACCTGCACAAAGAATCACTCACACGAAAAAAAACTTACATTTCAATACTAATCTCCTTACAATTAACCCTAATCATAATATTCTCAGCATCCGAACTAATCTTGTTTTACATTCTATTCGAAACCACACTAATCCCCACCTTAATCATCATCACACGATGAGGGAACCAAACAGAGCGATTAAACGCAGGACTATATTTCCTGTTTTATACCCTACTAGGATCCCTACCCCTTTTGGTAGTCCTAATTCACATGCAAAACTCCCTAGGATCATTAAATTTCAACATTCTGTCCCTCTACACCCAAAACACAACAACCTGCTCCTGATCCGACGACCTAATATGAATAGCATGCATGATAGCTTTCCTAGTAAAAATACCCCTATATGGCACCCACCTATGACTGCCCAAAGCTCACGTAGAAGCTCCAATTGCTGGGTCAATAGTCCTAGCAGCAGTACTACTTAAAATAGGTGGGTATGGAATAATACGCATAACTAGTCTACTAAACCCTCTTACATATGACATAGCTTACCCCTTCCTAACCCTGTCCCTGTGAGGTATAATCATAACAAGCTCTATCTGCCTACGACAAACAGACCTAAAATCGCTAGTCGCCTATTCTTCAGTCAGCCACATGGCTCTCGTTATCACAGCAATCCTAATTCAAACCCCATGAAGCTTTATAGGAGCAACAACCCTTATAATTGCCCACGGCCTCACATCCTCTATACTATTCTGCCTAGCCAACTCAAACTATGAACGAATTCACAATCGAACTATAATCTTAGCCCGAGGCTTACAAACCATTCTCCCCCTGATAGCTATTTGATGACTACTAGCCAGCCTCACCAACCTGGCCCTACCACCATCAATTAACCTAATCGGAGAGTTATTAATTCTCATTTCAACATTTTCATGGTCCAACCTATCAATCCTGCTCACGGGATTGAACACTCTAATCACAGCCCTATACTCCTTGCACATATTCATCTCTACCCAACGGGGAAACCTGGCACACCACATTTCAAACATCAAACCGTCATTCACACGAGAAAACACTCTTATATCAATACATATTTTCCCTCTCCTATCCCTATCCCTCAACCCCAAAATCATTCTAGGACCAACATTCTGTAGGTATAGTTTAACAAAAACATTAGATTGTGAATCTAACAATAGATGACCCAAACCTCTTATCTACCAAGAAAGATCGCAAGAACTGCTAACTCATGCTTCCATATATAACAAATATGGCTTTCTTAACTTTTAAAGGATAGAAGTAATCCATTGGCCTTAGGAGCCAAAAAATTGGTGCAACTCCAAATAAAAGTAATTAACATATTTGCAACACTAACCACTACCTCACTAATCATTCTTACCCTGCCCATAATACTCAACCTAACAACCACTAACAACAACCACTTCCCAAACACAGTCAAATCATCAATTTCCTGTGCTTTCGTAATCAGCCTCCCTCCCGCCCTATTGTTCACCCACATAGGGCAAGAATCAGTAGTTACAAACTGACACTGACTTACCATCCAAACTCTAAAACTATCAACAAGCCTAAAACTAGATTACTTCTCAGTGCTCTTCATCCCAGTAGCCCTATTTGTAACATGATCCATTATAGAATTCTCACTTTGATACATACACTCAGACCCAAAAACAAGCCAATTCTTCAAATACCTCCTACTATTCCTCATCACCATAATAATTTTAGTAACCTCTAACAACCTGTTCCAACTTTTCATTGGCTGAGAAGGAGTAGGGATCATATCTTTCCTGCTAATCGGATGGTGACACGCTCGAAACGACGCAAATACAGCAGCCCTACAAGCCATCCTATTCAACCGAATCGGAGACATTGGATTTATCCTAGCAATAACCTGATTCTTGCTTTACTCAAATTCATGAGAAATCCAACAAATAATACTCCTAAAACCCAACAGTGAAACCCTACCCCTAATAGGACTCCTACTAGCAGCTACTGGCAAATCTGCCCAATTCGGCCTACACCCATGACTCCCGTCGGCAATAGAAGGACCAACCCCAGTATCAGCCCTACTACACTCAAGCACAATAGTAGTAGCAGGGGTATTCTTACTAATCCGATTTTACCCCCTAATAGAGAACAATAAAACTTTACAATCTACAACCCTATGTCTAGGCGCCATCACTACCCTATTCGCAGCAATCTGCGCCCTAACACAAAACGACATTAAAAAAATCGTAGCATTCTCAACCTCAAGTCAACTCGGACTAATAATAGTAACTATCGGAATCAACCAACCTCATTTAGCCTTTCTACACATCTGCACCCATGCTTTCTTCAAAGCTATACTATTTCTATGCTCTGGCTCCATCATCCATAATCTCAACGACGAACAAGACATTCGGAAAATAGGGGGCCTATTCAAAACTTTACCCTTCACCGCCTCATCCCTAATAATCGGTAGCCTGGCCCTAACCGGCATTCCTTTCCTAACAGGATTCTATTCCAAAGACCTAATCATTGAAACAGCTAACACCTCCAACACCAACGCCTGAGCCCTTGCAATTACCTTAATCGCCACCTCCCTCACGGCCATCTATAGCACGCGCATTATCTTCTTTGCACTAATAGGACAACCACGATTCCCTCCCTCAATCTGCATCAACGAAAACAACCCCCTACTTATCAACTCAATCAAACGCCTAGCAATTGGCAGCGTGCTAGCTGGTTACCTAATCTCTAACAACATCCCCCCTATAACTACCCCCCAAATAACAATACCCTACCACCTAAAACTTATGGCTGTGGGGATGACTATCCTAGGGTTCTCTCTAGCAATAGAACTAAACCTGCTAACCACCAACCTAAAATTCAAGCCATATCACTCTCCTCAAATCTTTTCAACCTCCCTAGGATTTTTCCCAACAACACTCCATCGAACTCTTCCAGACCTTAACCTAAAATCAAGTCAAAATATATCATCCCTCCTACTAGACCTCAACTGATTAGAAGAACTTATACCCAAAACCCTAACATACCTCCAACTACTAGGCTCAAAAACTGTATCAAACCAAAAAGGCCTAATTAAACTCTACTTCCTCTCCTTCCTCACATCTGCTCTACTAACCTTTATTCTACTAATTTAACCACCCCGAGTGATCTCAATTACAATAAAAACACTAACAAACAATGACCACCCCGCTATAATCAAAAATCAACTCCCATAACTATACAAAGACCCAGTACCCGCAGACTGAACACGAAAAGGCCCAATCCCTCCAACATCATGCAACTCCCACTCCCCCACACCATCAAAATTCATAACTAACTCCGACCCAACGTAATATCCCCCACCCAATAAAACTAATATCATCTCCACCAATACACCTAACAACAATGCCCCCCACATCACCACACTTGAACCCCAAGACTCAGGATACTCCTCAGTAGCCATAGCCGTAGTATACCCAAAAACCACCAATATACCACCTAAATAAACTAAAAAAACCACCAACCCCATAAAAGATCCCCCAAAGCTCATAACAATCCCACACCCCACCCCACCACTCATAACCAGACCTAATCCTCCATAAATAGGAGAAGGCTTTGAAGAAAACCCAATAAACCCTAAAACAAAAAGAACACTCAATGTAAACACTATATATATCATTATTCTTACATGGAGTAAAACCATGACCAATGACATGAAAAATCACCGTTGTAATTCAACTATAAGAACACAATGACAATCATCCGAAAACACCACCCCCTAGCAAAAATTATCAACCACTCATTTATTGATCTCCCCACACCATCTAACATCTCATCATGATGAAACTTCGGCTCACTATTAGGACTATGCCTCGTCATCCAAATTACCACAGGACTATTCTTAGCCATACACTACACACCAGACACAATCACCGCATTCTCCTCCGTCACCCACGTATGCCGAGACGTCAACTATGGATGACTTATCCGCTATATACATGCCAACGGAGCATCAATATTCTTCATCTGCCTATTCATTCACATCGGACGAGGACTTTATTACGGATCATTCAACTTTCTAGAAACCTGAAACATTGGAATCGCCCTATTATTTGCAGTAATAGCTACCGCTTTCATGGGCTACGTCCTCCCATGAGGACAAATATCATTCTGAGGCGCCACTGTGATTACAAACCTCCTATCAGCAATCCCATATGTAGGCACAACTCTAGTAGAATGAATCTGAGGAGGATTCTCAGTAGACAAAGCCACCCTAACACGATTCTTCGCCTTTCACTTCATCCTTCCCTTTATCATTACAGCACTAGCTATAACTCACCTCCTATTTCTCCACGAAACAGGATCAAACAACCCATCAGGAATTCCATCAGAATCGGACAAAATTCCCTTCCACCCCTACTACACCACCAAAGACTTACTAGGAGCTGTCCTTCTCCTACTATCCCTATTCACCCTAGTCCTTTTCTCCCCTGACCTATTAGGAGACCCTGATAACTACACCCCAGCTAACCCTCTAAACACCCCACCACATATCAAACCAGAATGATACTTCTTATTCGCCTACGCTATCCTGCGATCCATCCCTAACAAACTAGGAGGAGTAATAGCACTCGTACTATCAATCCTAATCCTAGCCCTCATCCCCGTAATCCACTCGACCAAACAACGAAGCATGATATTCCGCCCACTAAGTCAATGCCTATACTGAATCCTAGTAGCTGACCTAATCACCTTAACATGAATTGGAGGACAACCCGTAGAAAACCCATTCATTATCATCGGCCAAACAGCATCTATCCTCTACTTTACTACAATCCTAATCCTAATACCACTCACAAACATGTTAGAAAACAAACTCCTCAAATGAAGAACCCGTCCTAGTAGTATAACCCATTACCCTGGTCTTGTAAACCAGAAACGGAGAATCCCTTCTCCCTAGGACCAATCAAGGAAGAAGGACTGCTAACCCTCACCATCAGCACCCAAAGCTGAAATTCTAGTTAAACTATTCCCTGCAATCCCACCACGACCACATCAACACATAACCCCCCATGTACTTCGTGCATATTATGTCCTCCCACATGCCACACGCTCGTTACACACAACATATATGTATATAGTGCATAAACGTCTTGACCCCATGCATATAGGCAAGTACATCAAACCCATAACTACCCCGGCACATAAAGTTCAACAAATCCTCGTCAATACGCAGATCACATCCCACGGTCTACCCGCTTAACCACCAAGCCGCGGGAAATCATCAATCCACCTAGCAGGAACACCTCTTCTCGCTCCGGGCCCATTCATCCTGGGGGTGACTAACACAAAACTATATCTGGCATCTGGTTCTTACCTCAGGGCCATAAACACAAGACGCCCACTCAATGCCCTTAAATAAGACATCTCGATGGATTAATTCCTAATCAGCCCATGCCCAACATAACTGTACTGTCATGCCTCTGGTATCTTTTATCTTTTGGATATGCTTGGACTCACCATTGGCCTCCCGGCCCGCACACAAACCATTGATTGTAGCCGGACCAAACATGTACCTCCTCCACCCCCATAATGGATCAACAGGGACATAAAATTCATGCTAGAAGGACATATGTTCAAGCGTTACAGTCAACTAAGTCTTACACACGTTTAAGCATCATGGATTAGTTAATTAATGCTCGCCGACATAACACGTATACACATACGTATACACATACGTATACACATACGTATACACATACGTATACACATACGTATACACATACGTATACACATACGTATACACATACGTATACACATACGTATACACATACGTATACACATACGTATACACATACGTATACACATACGTATACACATACGTATACACATACGTATACACATACGTATACACATACGTATACACCCACAACACAACATGTTCTAGTTATTTCCACAAACCCCCCCCTCCCCCCATTACTAGGCCCCCACAGCTCATTTCTGCCAAACCCCAAAAGCAAAAACTCAACACTGCTCAGCCTAGCCTAATCTAACATTACTTTCCCCTCTCTTTTCTATAACAAATTTTACGCTATCAGTACTAGCATGATACTTTTGACTCCTCCCCCCCTATTGAATAAAAATAATTCAAATTTTTCTCTCACACCCCTAACAAAACTCCTAAGCAAAA